ATTGAACCCGCGCATGGTGGATTCACAATCCACTGCCTTGATCCACTTGGCTACATCCGCCCCCGCACAGGTTTCAGTCTCTATCTACGATCAGATCCTTTCTTTTCCCCTTATGACCGCTATCAAAGAGAAGCTTTTTACTATACTATAGTAGCAAGTCGATTGTTGTGTTTTGGAATTAGGGGAAGCAAAGCTTCAACAAGTAGAAGTTTCCTGGCAAAGCTTCAAACAAAGAGGTTGGGCTGTTCACTTCATTGATTTGACTTCACTTTACTTAAGATTTTATATAACCGGACTCAGGAAAGGCTCTTAGAAGCTCGTGATGGACCTTAAAGGTATCAGGAGCAGAGGGTTGTTACACAAGGCTATGAGATGGGTCTTTCATCCCTGGATTCACCCACTCTCATCTATGTTACTTGACTCTACTATTAAGATAAGAGAATTCAAGAGAACTCTGTAATCCGTAGCTAAAAGAAAAGAAGAAACGCTCACCCTCCACCTTAGACACCCATCCTATAGAAAGGAAGATTTCCGCTTTCGGCTCCTAAATAGGAGGCTAAGACACTATCATAAAAGCGGTTAGGCAATAGAGAATACAATCTCGACAGAAAGAACGAAACGAAAAAAAAATGAAAATAAACCTGTGGCGAGGGAGTCCCATGGAAAAAAAGCTTAAGCCCGTGCGTGAGACCTCTCTCTAACTAACGGTCTTGGCTCTCGTACTAATTGAATTGACTAGCTTGGTTCCGAAGCCTAGGATATTAAAGGCATATCTAGAATAGTAGAGGGGCGAGAGTAAAGGAATTCTTTATTCCCTAGGGGAAGTTAAGAAACATGGGTAGTTAAGCACTACGCCTAAGGGTGAGGGGCGGGCGTCTGGGGAAGTGTGCCAGCCTTGCTTTGACTTTTCTGTATCTGTACCAGTTACAAGGAGCACAAGGGCTTTCAAAAGAATAGCTTTGAGGCATTACCATCGGGCTAACTAACCTCTTACGCCTTATGTCTTCTATTCCTTACTTTGTTCAACTTGTTAGTAGAGTCAAGGTAGCTTAAAGAAATAGGTTCTATGCCGTTAGCAGAGGAGATGGAATGAAAAGTCTTTCACCACTGTATGGGTAGCAGTCTGAGGACTAGGATGTGACCGGTTGTTCTCGCCCAACTAGTACCCTCGCTACTAAGAAACTAGTATGATTACGCTGCTTCTCCTCTTAACGCACTGATAGGTATAACCCTTTCACTAGGGTCTTGTTCAAGTTCACTACTACACTGACTTAGGGGCAGCAGCTAGGAATAAGCGTAAGCAAGCTGTTAGTCTACCCCTCTTCTGACACAGTAGTTCCTGTACTTGGTGTGGAACCCCCTTCATCTACATCGACCGGTTCAGCCGCAGGCGATGCAATAGGACTTACATATTGAAATGGAAATGAAATAACAATCCCTCTGACGAGATTAACCTCTTGGGTTTGCCTAGAAAGCCTAAGAACCTATATAAGAATAGAAAGAATGATGATCCAGCCATAAAGAATAAGAGTCATGATCCTCCTACGTAGTAAAGATATAGGGATAGGGATCCTAATCCAGACCCGGACCATCTGACCTTGACTGAGGTTGCGGTGTAGCTGGAGATGCTATTGGTCTAGCACAAGGGGTAGGTGCCACGATTTGTGCCTGTCCCGAAGGTCTGTCTATCTTTGCAGTTAGGTAGATCATAAGTAAGTGAATAACCTTTCTTTTATTCTTTGACAGGTTATGGCTTAAGGATCCCTTAGGTGAACGACGGATGCAATGATATTTGTATCAGGAGTGGCATTAAGCAAGGTGTCTGTTGTCCTTTTGAGTTGTAGTTGTTCCAATAGCTGTTTCTGATGATTCTGATCCCAGGAATGCAATCTTCGCTTTCGAGTTGGGCTTTGCTTATGAGTGAGAGATTCGATCTAGCTTTCTTCCTCTCTTACCTAGGTAGCTGCCTTAAGTCAATCCTCAGTTCTATAGACCGGAAATTGCATAATCCGAAGAAGTCGCTACCTCCCGAACTGACAGCTCTTTAGCGCAAGTCGGTTTCCTTTCGTCGAGTCCTTTCACAAATTCATTACTAAGTTCAGGAGAAAGGTTCGTTGAGGAATTATTCTCTTATCAGTCCCTTGGCAGAACTCCGTGTGCTAGAAAGGAAGAACTCAAATGCGGCTTCCGGCTTCGTGATCCCAATCCTATACTTCACTTCCTTGCTTCCGGGTTGAGAGAGGCTTAGTTTATAGCAAGAAATATAGAGGAAGCTCTCCTATTGATTTCCCATAAACATTTGATTCATCACACCCTCGACCTATGAAAGTTAGATCCGCCCCTTCATTCGTTAAGCTTGCCACTGGCGTCTTAGACTGAATAGCAAACCCTGCTTTCGCGTGGAGATAGTATATATATAGACTTTTCTACGTATCGAAGGGAATCCACTTCTAACCTCTTTTATTATCTATGTGGTTGGTAATCGGAAAGCAGAGTACGACCTAAGGTGGGCATTGGAAAGCAGAAGATGAACTAAGTTTGGTGGTTTCCTAGGCGGAATTGAAAAAAAACTACCTTGACGTAGGAAGCATTCACTTCGAACATATTTTTGTGTCTTCCATTGGATAAGTAACGGTAGCTTAGTACGACGTGAGTTCGAGGTAGCGAAGTAAGCCCGGCGCCAAAAGCACACCAATCGAGTCTTTCTTTTCCTGTCCGTAACCCTACTATATAAATAAGCTTTGGGACGAAAGGGGAGGTTGTGAATGACTGATTGAGGAATCTAAAGACAACCTGATGACTATTCCATCCCGAACCTGTTGATCGGGAATCCCTCGGAAGAATTGATTCTTTCTTTGGTAACGCATCTTCTTTCCTTATAAAATATATGCAGGTGACATCTTCCTTCCTCGTGAGTAAATCGTCGAAGAGGTTCTGTGCTCGCTTTTCCCTTTCCTCTTCTGTTCAAGTGAGTCTAGCTCATGGGATTGGTTTGCTTTGTCTCTAGCCTGAATGTTACAGCTTGAGTTACCGCTTGTCTCCACTTACAGTAAGGGAATGCCAGGCCCACTTCACCTGCCCGGGGCGGCCGGCCTGGTATTACCACTCAAGTGTCTTCTCTTTTGTATTTCCCTGATGAGGAGAGACTTCCCACCCTCTTCGAAGCAAACGTCTTTCTCCGTAAGAGGGCCCCGATCCCTAATAAAAGAGTTGGAGTGACTTAGCCTTATTACCTTCATTCGAGACTAATACTAGTTTGGGCAAGAGGCAGAGGAAAGCCTAGCTCCCCGGATGTTAAGGAACTCGGAAGTCCCCAACTTCCTGATCTTTTGCTGCCAAGCCACGTATGCAACCCGGCTGGGAAACCCTTGTTTCTTGTCGATTGTTATTTCTAGAAGACAAGGCGACAGACTTTCTTTGCTTCGTCGGATTTGGATTTGACATCAGTTCTTTCTTCTGGTGGCTGGCGTATATGGTGGCTTCGATGCGCCTATTTAATCCTTTGTAGATTTCCGTTGGGTTGAATAGTCAGGTAGATTTCAGTTCGCGTCGAATAGATCTGAGATTTATCGTGAAAGAAAGGGTGGCTTAGCACGCCTTTATCCCTCTATTCTGTAATTCCGGTGCTACCTTGACTCTACTCTTAATTATAACAAAGAAGACACATATAGTCAATCCTATCGGGGAAGGACAAGAGTAAAGAGAGCATATGACTCTCCTACCTTTGGGGGAATTTCCCGTGGGATCAAATAGCTCATAGCACGAGGTAAGAATCATCATAAAAGTAGCCAGCCAGCTAAACAACATACTTGAAAGAAGATTTGTTGCCGTGCTTACTAGCCTGAGTTAACTTTGGCAAACCCAATTATCCACTTCCCCATCTAAGAAAAAGACAGGAGAAAGCAGCGCACTTTTCGCTCATTCAACAGGAAAGGATATTCAAGTCAAAGAACCTAGGGCAAGCTAACTAGGTATTCCGGCATCCTGACTCAGGGCTGCAGGAAAGAAGTTGGGTTGGAGTTGAGCAAACTCGAGTTTTCGCCTTCAAAGGCGGGCATCAAAGTGCTTTTCCCGGTTGTTGACAGGAGTTGGGACTAGTAAGTCAGTCTTCTCCAACATCTCGGGGGACTAGGAAGCCATAGGTCATATTCCTCTGTCTTATAACCGATCAGAGGGCCCTGGAACAAAGATGGTGGTATCTTACCTCGGTTGGCCTTTAGCGTCTATACTTTATTTCTTCTCTTACTTATATATGGCTTTCTGGCATGTCTTGCATCTCGGCTTTCTTGCCATTGGTGGCGTATATGGCTGCTTTCGATCAAAGAGTAAAGGAAGAGTGGACTTCACCTTCGGAATGGGTAGCTGAAAGAAATAAAGGAAGTGAGTGCTCTTTGCCTGCCCCCCGGCGGAACACTTTCTTGGCTTCAGTTCGGCGCTAGCGCTCGAGCTCCTTGAAAGACTTTTTTCCAATCAGCTTTCCTCTCCCTAACGGTCGAGCTATAAATAACCTCGATCCGGTACAATGATCCGTGGAGAGTAAGCTATGTACTCTTCTTTAGTCCGATGACCCGCATCATATGTCCCCATTTTCTTTTATGTCAGACTCCGCAGGGGACACAAGCAGCTTATGAAGAAGAATACGGAGGCGGAAGTCATACCCTTTGCTCTCAAAGAAAGTCAAACCTGGGGGAGTACACATCTATCTGCATTGAAATCTATATGCTGGCCTTACCATACCTCCTCTGAACTGTAGCAGCTGGATGAGACCAGAAGGTAGTGAGCGGGCTGCCTTTCATGCAATTAGTCACATTCGGTCGAGCGGAAAAAAGAAAGAAAAGGGCCAGGGATTTGCCGACTGAGGCTCTTTTCAAGTTTGCCTACGTATCTGCCGCACTTGGCCAGGATCAAGTCAGCACTTTAGAATGAAGAAGACAATGCGCACATAGAATAGAAAGCTGCTGTTTGCAAGCTATTTCTTTTGCATTATAACCCGCCCTTCC